CAATCGACATTTTTCACAAATTTTACGAACAGAGGCCCTTATTTTCATATTTGTCATTCCTTTTCTTAATTCCGAATCTATTTATTGGAAGAAAATAAGTTTCTTGAAATTTTTAACTTCGAATTGTATCCCCACGAAAGAATGTTGAAATTGAAAAAACCACCGAATCATTCGAGTCTTTGCTTTGGAGTCTATAAACTATACGTCCTTTGGTTGAAATAAGGACTTACCTCAATTTTTATTCTATTTCTTGGTAGTATACGTATAAAACAACGTCGAATCCTTTCCGAAACAAAAACCAGAATCATATTTTCATTATCTCAAATCTAAACGAACCCCAAAGATACATACCATTGGTAAGTTGTTCAGTAATTAAACCCTCATGAATCTTTTTTTGTTGTTTCCTTCCAGGTAAAACCGCTTTGAAGTATCAACTAATGACTAATGTAAGAGGGGTAATATTATAAAGTTGTCCTTTCTCTTTTTTCACAAATATGAAAGTTCTGCGTATAACGTATAATTCGTCTATCAGAAAGATTACCATATATAACACAAAATTTCTCCGCCGATTCCTTCTATTCGAGCCTTTCGGTCTGTCATTATACCTCGAGAAGTGGAAAGAATTACAATCCCCATTCCGCCTAAAATTCTAGGAATTTTTTGATAGTTAGAATATATTCGTAAACCGGGTCGACTGATCCGTTTTAAATTTAAAATAGTTCTATACGGTCCTTTTCTATTTCTTCTATGTCGTAGTGTTAAAACCAAAAAATATTTATTGCTTTCCTGATGTTTTCTCACGTTTTCAATAAAACCTTCTTGTAAAAGGATTTTAACAATATTTTCAGTGATGTTAGTAGATGGTATTCGAACTGTTCTTGTTTTATTCATGTCAGCATTTCGTATAGCGGTTATTATGTCAGCAATAGTGTCTTTACTCATGATAAACTAATATTTTTGTTGCCCCCGAATTTTGATATAATCAACATGCTCTTTTTTTTTATTTATCTTTATTTCTGAATTATTAAAGGTATATACGTGATATATAAACAATCCACTAATTAATCGGTTTCATTCAAATACTATAACTATATTACGGCCTTCCCTTATAATACTTCGGGTGCTAATGAAACTATTTTAGTGAAATTTAACTGTCTTAATTCCCGGGCGATCGCGCCAAAAATTCGGGTTCCTTTAGGATTTCCTTCTTGATCAATAACAACTGCAGCATTGTCATCATATCGTATTATCATACCGTTGTCGCGTTTGAGTTCTTTACAAGTACGTACAATTACAGCTCGGATTACTTCTGATCTTTCTAGAGGTGTATTTGGTACGGCTTCCTTGATTACAGCAACAATAACGTCACCAATATGAGCATATCGTCGATTACTAGCTCCTATGATTCGAATACACATCAATTCTCGGGCTCCGCTGTTATCCGCTACATTCAAATAGGTTTGAGGTTGAATCATATCATTTTTTTATCGATTTTTTTTGTTTTCAATGCAAGGGTTTAAATAAAAAAAAGAAATATTATTTGTTCAAAACAAAAAAACCTGCAATTTTTTTTTTTTTTCATACAAAAGACTCCTTTCCTTTGTTTCTACATCCCTATCCCGAAAGAATGAATTGAGTTCGTATAGGCATTTTGGATGCCGCTATTGAAATTGCCCTTCTGGCTATATTTTCTGCTACTCCGCTCATTTCATAAAGTATTCTACCGGGTTTAACAACAGCTACCCAATATTCGGGAGATCCTTTCCCCGAACCCATACGTGTTTCTGTAGGTCTTACTGTAACGGGTTTGTCTGGAAATATGCGTACCCATATTTTTCCACCGCGGCGTGCGTTTCGTGTCATTGCTCGCCGCCCTGCTTCTATTTGTCTAGATGTGATCCAAGCGGGTTCAAGCGCTTGAAGAGCATATCTACCGAAGCAAATACGATTGCCTCGATAAGATATTCCTTTCATTCTTCCTCTATGTTGTTTACGGAATCTGGTTCTTTTGGGGTTATAGTTGATGGTTGTTTATCAATTCCATCCATCTCTACTACAGAACTGGACATGAGAGTTTCTTCTCATCCAGCTCCTCACGAATTAAACAATTAAAAAATAATATACACGGTGAATAATATACGGAATCGTGGTATTCTTTTAAATTTTATCTAATCTATTATAAACTATATCTATTATAAATTAGAAATTTTTTGTGTTTTAATATATATTTAATATATAATTAAACACGTCTTCTATTTATAGATAATGTCGTTTTGATATAACGTTATAATGAATCTTTATTTTGCCTTTGTATTATCATATCGAATCGACTAAAATTTAGAAATAAAAAAAATTCGCGGGCGAATATTTACTCTTTCAACATTCAATTGTAAGATTAGTCTATGACATGACCTCTCAGAATAAATGAATAGGTTTCTGGTTCGTTCCGCCATCCTACCCAATGAATCATTAGGATTCGTTTTCAATAGAATCTTATGCA